TATTACAAGAATTGCAAAACCTTACGGAAATCCTAATATTCTTGCAGAATTTATAGCCGGACAATTAAAGAATAGAGTTTCTTTTCGAAAAGCAATGAAAAAGGCCATTGAATTAACTGAACAAGCAGATACAAAAGGAATTCAAGTACAAATTGCAGGTCGTATCGACGGAAAAGAAATTGCACGTGTCGAATGGATCAGAGAGGGTAGGGTTCCCCGACAAACCATTCGAGCTAAAATTGATTATTGTTCCTATACAGTTCGGACTATCTATGGGGTATTAGGCATCAAAATTTGGATTTTTATCGTATAGACAAGGAAGAGGAATAAAAAAACTTTTCTTGTTTTTTCCTTCTATCCGTTTATAGTAGAACAATAAAGGCGAAACTCATTCATTCTTTTTCTGTCCAACCAAACTAATTCGTAATTCTATAGGGTTTAATAAAAATTCAACTGACCTTTTGTTTTGATATAATTGCTATGCTTAGTGTGCGACTCGTTGGTTTTTTAGGGTTAGGATTAAAAAAAAAGCCAGCCCGGTAGTACGAAAACAAACTCATCACTTCATATTATCTGGATCTAAAGAACCAGTCAAGATATGCTAAATTGGTCATATCTTTGCAGCAACTGAAATTTTTTTAGAATTAAACTTTACTTTAAACTTTAATTCTAAGTTTAAAGCCAAATACAGAAGAAAGGTGTGGATAAATGGAAGGATGAGAGAAAGAAAGACAAAGAATATCAATGATATAGAATTCCAATATGTAAGGTTTATGGGTCATCTCATAAAAGACAGTGTAATAAAGCATCAATACTAATTGATTTGATTCATCCATAATGAAATATTAAATGAATCCTTCTTATACTTATAGAAGAAAAAATTCAAGAGCTCCGAGCCAATAAAGACTAAGAAGGTTGACTCAAGAAGAAATTGGATTATGAGCTCCGTTGTAGAATTCTGACCTAACCATTTATTATGAAGTGGAGGGAACGAAAGAACCTGTGAATGCAAAATATTTTATTGAACAAACGAATCTTACTGATTCACTAGTTGGGATGGCGAAATGAACCGGAAATCAATTCCTCTATTCGGAGAAGTGACGAACAAGCGCCAGGACTGAAATAGAGATTGAAAGAGTAAATATTCGCCCGCGATAACTTTTATCTATTCAATTCAAATTAATTGAAATTCTATTTTGAATCCTTTTATTCGTATTCGCGAGGAGCCGGATGAGAAGAAACCCTCACGTCCAGTTCTGTAGTAGAGATGGAATTCCGAAACAACCATCAACTATAACCCAAAAAGAACTAGATTCCGTAAACAACATAGAGGAAGAATGAAGGGAATATCTTATCGAGGTAATCATATTTGTTTCGGTAAATATGCTCTTCAGGCACTTGAACCTGCTTGGATCACATCTAGACAAATCGAAGCAGGTCGACGGGCAATGACGCGAAATGCGCGCCGTGGTGGAAAAATATGGGTCCGTATATTTCCAGACAAACCGGTTACAGTAAGACCCGCCGAAACACGTATGGGTTCGGGGAAAGGATCCCCTGAATATTGGGTAGCTGTTGTTAAACCAGGGCGAATACTATATGAAATGGGTGGAGTAACCGAAAATATAGCTAGAAGGGCTATTTTAATAGCAGCATCCAAAATGCCTATACGAACTCAATTTATTATTTCGGGATAAAAACGTAGAACCAGCAGAAATGAGTCTTGGGAATGAAACAAAAACACAGGTTTCTGTTTTTGGACAAACAGTATTTCTTTTATTTTCTTCATCCTTTGCATTGGAAGAATAGACTCAAAAATTCATATGATTCAACCTCAGACCCATTTAAATGTAGCGGATAACAGCGGGGCTCGAAAATTGATGTGTATTCGAATTATAGGAGCTAGTAATCGCCGATATGCTCATATTGGTGACGTTATTGTTGCTGTGATCAAAGAAGCAGTACCAAATATGCCCCTAGAAAAATCAGAAGTAGTCAGAGCTGTAATTGTTCGTACCTGTAAAGAACTTAAACGTGACAGCGGTATGATAATACGATATGATGACAATGCTGCCGTTGTGATTGATCAAGAAGGAAATCCAAAAGGAACTCGAATTTTTGGCGCAATCCCCCGCGAATTGAGACAATTAAATTTTACTAAAATAGTTTCATTAGCTCCCGAGGTATTATAAAATGAGATCCTGATATTCTTTAGAGTATTTATTTGAAAGGAATATAGATTAAGAACTAGATTAATTCATAGATTGTGTCTCACGCATATACCTTGAAAAATTCATATTCATAAAAAAAAAAAAAAAAGAAAAACATGTTAATTATATCCAATTTTGAGGCACCCAATTTTTTAGTTCATCATGGGCAGAGACACTATTGCTGAAATAATAACCTCTATACGAAATGCTGATATGGATCGAAAAAGAGTTGTTCGCATAGCATCTACTAATATTACCGAAAATATTGTTAAAATACTTTTCCGAGAAGGTTTTATCGAAAACGTCAGAAAACATCGAGAAAAAAACCAAAATTTTTTGGTTTTAACCCTGCGGCATAGAAGGAATAGGAAAAGACCCTATAGAAATAGAAATTTTCTAAATTTAAAACGGATCAGTCGACCCGGTTTACGAATCTATTCTAACTCCCAACGAATTCCTAGAATTTTAGGTGGGATGGGGATTGTAATTCTTTCTACTTCTCGGGGTATAATGACAGGCCGGGAGGCTCGACTAGAAGGAATCGGCGGAGAAATTTTGTGTTATATATGGTAATCCTTTTAATATCCAAATGGGATCCGAAGCCTCTTCCTATTTGTAAAAAAAAAAGGGGGGGTGAGTTGTCTAATATCGTTTATCCTCCATTAGTTGATACTTCAAGGGGGCTTTACCTGGAATGAAAGAACAAAAATTGATTCATGAAGGTTTAATTACTGAATCGCTTCCCAACGGCATGTTCCGAGTTCGGTTAGATAATGAAGATCTGATTCTAGGTTATGTTTCAGGAAAGATCCGACGTAGTTTTATACGGATACTGCCAGGAGATAAAGTCAAAATTGAAGTAAGTGGTTATGATTTAACCAGAGGACGTATAATTTATCGACTCCGAAACAAGGATTCAAAAGATTAGGTAGTTTTTATTCAATTATTCAATACGACTCGAGATAAAAAATTTCAAGAAACTTATTTTCTACCAAGAAGTAGATTCAGAATTAAGATAAGGAATGGCAAATATGAAAATAAGAGCTTCCGTTCGTAAAATTTGTGAAAAATGTCGACTAATCCGTAGACGGGGGCGCATTAGAGTAATTTGTTCCAACCCGAGACATAAACAAAGACAAGGATAATCAGGCTCACTAAAAGGCCCAGCATACAACTAAAGAAGCTGTTTTGACATGAAATGGATATATCCATATATTTCTGACTCATATTTATGAGACGATACAATATGGCAAAAGTTATACCGAGAACCGGTTCACGTAGAAATGTACGTATTGGTTCACGTAAAAGTGCACGTAGAATACCAAACGGAGTTATTCATGTTCAAGCAAGTTTCAATAATACCATTGTCACGGTTACAGATGTACGGGGTCGGGTGGTTTCTTGGTCCTCGGCCGGTACCTGCGGATTCAAGAGTACGAGAAGGGGGACACCCTTTGCCACTCAAACTGCAGCATCAAATGATATTCGTACAGTAGTCGATCAAGGTATGCAACGAGCAGAAGTCATGATAAGGGGTCCCGGTCTCGGGAGAGACGCCGCATTACGAGCTATTCGTAGAAGTGGTATACTATTCACTTTTGTACGAGATGTAACCCCTATGTCACATAATGGTTGCAGACCTCCGAAAAAAAGACGTGTGTAGAAATGAACAGGGAAGAAATTTCAAGAGAAACAAGAGAAATAAATAATTCAATCAAATAACAAATTTTGACTATGGTTCGAGAGAAAGTAACAGTATCTACTCGGACACTACAGTGGAAGTGTGTTGAATCAAGAACAGACAGTAAACGTCTTTATTATGGACGCTTTATTATGTCTCCACTTATGAAAGGACAGGCGGACACAATAGGCATTGCAATGCGAAGAGCTTTGCTTGGAGAAATAGAAGGAACATGTATTACACGTGTAAAATCTGATACCGTCCCCCATGAATATTCTACTATAACGGGTATTCAAGAATCGGTTCACGAAATTATAATGAATTTGAAAGAAATTGTATTGAGAAGTAATCTATATGGAACTTGTGACGCGTCTATTTGTGTCAGGGGTCCTGGATATGTAACTGCTCAAGATATCATCTTACCGCCTTATGTAGAAATCGTTGACAATACACAACATATAGCCAGCTTGACAGAACCAATTAATTTGTGTATTGGATTAGAAATCGAGAGAAATCGTGGATATCTTATAAAAATGCCACATAACATTCAAGATGGAAGTTATCCTATAGATGCTGTATTCATGCCCGTTCGAAATGTGAATCATAGTATTCATTCCTATGGAAATGGGAATGAGAAACAAGAGATACTATTTCTTGAAATATGGACAAATGGGAGTTTAACTCCGAAAGAAGCACTTCATGAAGCCTCCCGGAATTTGATTGATTTATTTATTCCCTTTTTATATAAGGAAGAAGAAAATTTACCCTTAGAGGACAATCAACACACGGCGCCTTTATCCCCTTTTACTTTTCACGATAAATTGGATAAAGTCAGAAAAAACAAGAAAAAAATAGCATTGAAATCGATTTTTATTGATCAATCCGAATTGTCTCCCAGGGTTTATAATTGCCTCAAAAGGTCCAATATATATACATTATTCGACCTTTTGAATAACAGTCAAGAAGATCTTATGAAAATAGAAGATTTTCGTCTAGAAGATGTAAAACAGATATTGGGCATTCTAGAAAAACATTTCGCAATTGGTTTACAAAAAAAAACTTTTAAATCTATTGGATTTAATTCAGATAATTTAATATTTAATTAAGAT